AAAAGACATATGTATCTAGGGAGTAGTCATTTTAAAATGAATTCTCCCTAGATACATATCTAATTAATTAAAATGGTTTCGACTGTAAAACATAAATTACGTTGCAGGTTTAAAATCCGTTTCAATTTCAAATTTACTTTTTAGTAATTTTTTTTTTGAAATGCTTTTTCTATTTTTTTTCTAGAATGTCTAATATCTTTTTTACATCTTCTATGTGAAAATGTTCAATTTTGATAAGGTCTTCTTGACTGTTATTCAAAAGGTCCAATAATGTATGTATATTGGACTTTTTGAGACAATTATAGATTCTGGGAGGCAATTCTAATTGGTCAATAAAAATATATTGAAATGCTAGTTCTTTTTTTTTTTTTCTTAGGTTAACTAATCTATTATGAAAAGGAAAAAGGGGTAAAGTAACTTGATGTTGATTGTTCTCTAAATAGAACGTTTCTTCTTCTACATGTAGAAAAGGAATAAATAAATTAATCAAATTCCGGGAGGCTTCATGAAGTGCTTCTTTAGGAGTTAAACTTCCGTTTGTCCATATTTCTAGAAAAAGAATCTCTTGTTTTTCATTCCCACTACCATAAGAATGAATACTATGATTCGCGTTTTGAACAGGCATGAATACTGCATCTATAGGATAACTTCTGTCTTCAAAGTTATTTGACATTTTTAGGCTATATCCGCGATTCCTCTCAATTTTTAATCCAATACACAAATCTATTGGTTCCTTTAAGGTTGCTATATGCTGTGTATTATCAACGATTTCTACAGAGGGCGGTAAAATTATGTCTCGAGCAGTTATATATCCAGGACCTTTGACACAAATAAGCGCGTTGCGCGTTCCGTATAGATTACTTCTTAATACAATCTCGTTCAAATTCATTAAAATTTCATGTACTGATTCTTGAATACCTACTATGTTAGAATAGTCATGTGATATGTTCTCAGATTTTGCACGTGTAATACAGGTTCCTTCTATTTCGCCAAGTAAAGCTCTTCGCATCGCAATACCTATTGTGTCGGCTTGACCTTTCATAAGCGGAGATAAAATAAAGCGTCCATAATAAAGACGCTTACTGTCTCTTCTTGATTCAACACACTTCCACTGTAGTGTCCGAGTAGATACTTTGACTTTCTCTCGAACCATAGTAATTTTATTTGATCAGATCATTGAATCGTTTATTTCTCTTGAAACCCTTTCAGCCTTTATTTAGTTCTATACACGTCTTTTTTTAGGGGGTCTACAACCATTATGTGGCATAGGGGTTACATCTCGTACGAAACTTAAAAGTATACCGCTTCTACGAATAGCTCGTAATGCTGCATCTCTTCCCAGTCCAGGGCCTTTTATCCTTACCTCAGCTCGTTGCATACCTTGATCCACTACTGCTCGAATAGCATTTCCTGCTGCGGTTTGAGCAGCAAAAGGTGTTCCTCTTCTTGTACCCCTGAATCCACAAGTACCCGCGGAGGACCAAGAAATAACCCGACCCCGCACATCCGTAATGGTCACAATGGTATTGTTGAAACTTGCTTGAACATGAATAACTCCCTTTGGTATTCTACGTACATTTTTACGTGAACCACTACGTGTATTTTTACGTGAACCAATTCTTAATATAGGTTTTGCCATATTTTTTTCATTTCACAAGAAATATATGGATATATCCATTTCATATCAAAACAGACTTTTTTCCAGCTCCTTAGAAGTGCCTTTTCCTTTACTTTATTTCCTTTAGTAAGATTATCCTTGTCTTTGTTTATGTCTCGGGTTGGAACAAATTACTATAATTCGTCCCCTCCTACGAATTAGTCGACACTTTTCACAAATTTTACGAACGGAAGCCCTTATTTTCATATTTGTTATTCCTTAATTCTGTGAATATACTTATTGTTGTTGTTGGACGAAAAAAGGTTTCTTGATATTTTTGAATCTTGAATTGTATCTTCGTGAAAGGAATGTTGAAATTTAAAAACCACTTACTCTTTTGAATCCTTGTTATGGAGTCTAGAAAGTGGCTGTCCCCTGATTAACTTATACTTAAGAACTTGCTAAAATTTTTATTTTTTTATCCTATACGTATACCTATACAAAAAAAAGTTGAATCCTTTCAGAAGCACGACCTAAAATTAAACAAATTTTTAGTATCTAAACAAAATCGAACCATGCCGTTCGGAAGTGATTCAGAAAGAAAACTTCCATTAATTCATTTTTTTTATTTAATTTCATCCGAGGTAAAACATCCTAAACTTTTTTTAGTGGGGGTGGTATTACACAACCCCTTTTTTCACAAATGGTAAGTTCCGGATATCGAATTTTTATATTAGAAGGATTACCATATATAACACAAAATTTCTCCGCCGATTCTTTTTAGTCTAGCTTCTCGGTCTGTCATTATACCTTGAGAAGTCGAAAGGATTACAATTCCTATTCCGCCTAAAATTCGTGGAATTCGTTGAGAGTTAGAATAGATTCGTAGACCCGGTCGGCTTATTCTCTTTAAATTTAAAATAGTTTTATAGGATTCTTTCTTATTTCGTCTATGTTTTAGGGTTAAAATCAAAAAATATTGATTGTTTTCGCGATGTTTCCTTACGTTTTCGATAAAACCCTCTCGTAAAAGTATTTTAACGATGCTTTCGGTGATGTTAGTCGACCCTATCCGAACTGTTACTTTTCTATTCATGTCAGCATTTCGTATAGAGGTTATTATATCAGCAATAGTGTCTTTCCCCATGATAAGTTAAAATTCCTTATTGTTCTATAATTTTGATATAATCAACATGTTTTTTTTCTTTTATTTATATATAGATATAGACTAATTATATATTAATATATGAATTAAATTATTAATATTTTATTATTAAGGGTATATGCTTGATAAACAATCGATTAATTAATTTTATTTCAATACCATTTTTTTAATCCTATACTAACTATCGATATTTAGGTCTTATAAGACCTCAGGAGCTAATGAAACTATTTTAGTAAAGTTTAATTGTCTCAATTCCCGTGGGATCGCCCCAAAAACTCTAGTTCCTTTTGGATTCCCTTCTTGATCAATGACAACTGCGGCATTGTCATCATATCGTATTATCGTCCCGTTGTTACGTTTGAGTTCTTTACAAGTACGTACAATTACAGCTCTGATCACTTCTGATCTTTCTAGAGGAGTATTTGGTATTGCTTCCTTGATTACAGCAACAATAACGTCACCAATATGAGCATATCGGCGATTACTAGCTCCTATTATTCGAATACACATCAATTCTCGAGCCCCGCTGTTGTCTGCTACATTCAAATAGGTTTGTGGTTGAATCATATCATTTTTTTGTATCTCTTCTTTTAATGCAAAGGACGAAGTAAAAAAATATTGTTTGTCAAAAAAATAAAACCGAAAATCTTTTTATCCTTAAATGTTATTTAGCTTTTTCATTCTATATTCCTATTCAGAAATAATGAATTGGGTTTTTATAGGCATTTTTGATGCCGCTATTGAAATAGCCTTTCTGGCTATATTTTCGGGTACACCACCCATTTCATAAAGTATTTTACCTGGTTTAACCACAGCTACCCAATACTCTGGGGATCCTTTCCCAGAACCCATACGCGTTTCCGCGGGTCTTACTGTAACTGGTTTGTCTGGAAATATACGTACCCAAATTTTTCCCCCACGTCGTACATTTCGTGACATTGCGCGTCGCCCTGCTTCTATTTGTCTAGATGTGATCCAAGCGGGTTCAAGTGTTTGAAGAGCATATCTGCCAAAACAAATACGATTCCCACGAGAAGATATTCCTTTTAGTCTTCCTCGATGTTGTTTACGAAATCTGGTTCTTTTGGGGTTATAGTTGATGGGTTTTTTCTAAATTATAAATTCCATCTCTACTGCAGAACTGAACGTGAGAGTTTCGTCTCATCCAGCTCCTCGCAAATAAAAGTACTAAAAAAGTTTGTATTAAGATATAGATGTAGTTAATGATTAATCCTATTAATCGTGGTCTTTTTTGAAATTTCATCCGATCTCTTATAAATTTGTGTATGTCTTTTTTCAAAATGGAATCCAAGATTAATTCTATTTCTATTTATTTAAAAATAACGTAATATCATCATCTCGAATCCGTTTTTGTTGGAGTTAGAATATTTTAACAAACCCTTATTTGATTTTATCTTTTTCATTTTTTTTTTTTTTTCGTATTTTATTACTTTTTTTATTTGAAAAAAAAATGTTCGCCGGCGAATATTTACTCTTTCAATATCTATTTAAGTTTGATGTTTATCCCATGAGGTCTCAGAATCAAAATCAGAATAGATAATAAAGTTTATGGTTTATTCCGCCATCCTGTCCAATGAATTACTAAGATTTGTTTTTCAATCGAATCCTCTATATTCATGGGTTCCGTCGTTCCCATCGCTTCTTGATTAATCAGTAGGCCCGAATTCTACAATGGAGCTCTTACATGAAATTTTTAATTTCATTTTTTAATTTGTTTTTGAGTCAATTTTCTCAGTTTTTATTGGCTCAAGGCTCTTAATTTTTTTTTAGAACAGATTTCTTTAATTATTATGAATGCATCTGTATTCATGCTTTATTACATTGCTTTTCTTACAGTGACCTCATAGACTTTCCAAATTGGAATCATATATCATTAATATTCAACTTTTTCTCTCTTTCTTTCATCCTTCCATTTATCCGCATACTTTTCAATTACCTTTCATAACTTATAATAATATTTAGCTATTCTTCTTTTTTTTTATTTATTTATTCAGTTGCTACAATGATATGATCAGTCTATCATATCTTGACTAATTTTTTTTGGATCCAGATACTGCGAAGCAATGAGTTTCTTAGGTTTTTTATTAATGCTATAGTTATTAGTTGCTCTTATAGGTAAGTTTTTTTATCTTAATCTAATCGAATCCTAAACTAACGAGTCACACACTAAGCATAGCAATTATATCAAAGGAGTTTTGATGGAAATTTTTATTTAAC